GACTAGATTTTGCAATCATGAGAATAAACAAAAATGCTTGACCAAAACATATGATCCTTTATTGAGTGGACCATGCCGTGGATCAATAAAAAAATCTTATTTATGTACAACCATGAATGATTTAATCCCTTATATGGAATATTCCATAAAAAGTCTTTGGATAAATAAGATCCATGAGTTACTTCCTAATAATTTCCGAGAATTTGAACATCAAAAGAATTCGCTTGATGGTGGTAAATCATTTTTAAATTATATTGGTAATTCCTTAAATTCATTTTCTTTTGAATTCACACCCAATTTTTCTTTGAAAAATTGTTCTTTATTGGCAGAACAAAGAAAAATTGATTCAGAAAATCAAGCAAAATCTTTGAAATTTGTATTCGATATAATTACAATTGATCCAAATGATCAAACAACAACTAGAAATAAATCTATTGGAATAGAAGAAATCAGTAAAAAGGTTTCTCAATGGTCATATAAATTGACCAATATTCTGGAAGAACAGGAGGAAGAAAATGAGGAAAAAGCGATAGAAGATTATGAAATTCGTACAAGAAAATCCAAACTTGTGATAATTTATGCTGATAATGAGAATAATACCAATTCTATTACTAATACGAGCAATTCTATTACTAATACGAATAATACTATTAATAGTAATAGTGATGAAACAGAAGAGTCTTCTTTGATACGCTACTCGCAACAATCGGATTTTCGTAGGGATTTAATAAAAGGATCCATGCGTACTCAAAGACGTAAAACAGTTATTTGGAAAATGTTTCAAGCAAATGTGCATTCCCCGCTTTTTTTTGATCGAATAGACAAAACATTTTTTTTTTCTTTTTTTGATATCTCTGAAATGATGAATCTCATTTTTAGGAATTCGGTTGAGAGAGAACCGGAATTGAAAATTTCCAATTTTGAGGAGAAAGAGACAAAAAAAAATAAAAAAAGAAACGAGAAGAAAAAAGAGGAAAATGAACGGACAGCAATATCAGAAAGTTGGGAAAACATTATATTTGCTCAAGCAATAAGAGGTTTGATGTTAGTAATCCAATCTTTTCTTAGAAAATACATTGTATTGCCTTCATTGATAATAGCTAAAAATATTGGTCGTATGTTATTATTCCAATTACCCGAGTGGTATGAGGATTGGAAGGAATGGAATAGAGAAATATATGTTAAATGCACCTATAATGGTGTTCAATTATCGGAAACAGAATTTCCAAAAGATTGGTTAACAAACGGTATTCAGATAAGGATTCTATTTCCTTTCTTTCTTAAACCTTGGCAAAAATCTAAAAAACGATCTCATCATAGAGATCCAATGAAAAAAAAAAGAAAAAAACAAAATTTTTCTTTTTTAACAATTTGGGGAATGGAAACAGAAGTTCCTTTTGGTTCTCCCCGAAAACGACCTTCTTTTTTTGAACCCATTTATAAAGAACTCCAAAAAAAAATTATAAAAAAAATTAGAAAAGTAAAAAAGAATTTTCTTTTCGTTCTAAAAGTTTTTAAAGAAAAAAAAATATGTATCAAAATAGTTCTATTTATAAAACAAAAAATGAAGGAACTTGAAAAAGTCAACCCCATTTTCTTATTTGAATTGAGGAAGGTAAAAGTATATAAACCGAATGAAAATGTAAGAGATTCTAATAAGATTATTTGCGAATCAACCATTCGAATTCGATCCATGAGTCGGGCAAATTACTCACTCATAGAAAAAAAACTAAAGTATCTTGCTGATAGGACAGTCACAATCAGGAATCAAATAGAACTAGAACGAATCACAAAAGACAAGAAAAAAATAGTTCTAACTTGTGATGATAAAAAATCGGAATCACAGAAACATATTTTGCAGATATTTAAAAGAAAAAAGATCCGATTTATACGTAAATTAAATTTTTTTATGAAATCATTCATTGAAAAAATATACATAGATATCTTTCTACGTATGATTACTATTACTATTTTTAGGATCAATGCACAATTTTTTTTTGAATCAACAAAAAAAATTATCACAAAATCGATTTACAACGATGAAACAAATCGAGAAGGAATTGATGAAACAGATCAAAATACAATGAACTTTATTTCGACTATAAAAAAATCGTTTTCTAATACTATTTCTAATACTAATATCAGTAATAATAATAATAATATTTATTATTATAATTATGATTTATCCTCCTTGTCCCAAGCATATGTATTTTACAAATTATCACAAACCCAATTACTTAACAAGGATCACTTGAGATCTGTACTTCAATACCATTCTTTTATTAAGGATAAAATCAAGGATTATTGTATGACACGAGAAATATTTGATTCCAAATCAAAGCAAATTTATAAGTCTGGAAAAAATGAATGGAAAAACTGGTTAAAGGGCCATTATCAATACAATTTATCTCAGACAAAATGGTCTCGATTAGTACCTCAAAAATGGCGAAATAGAATCAACCAACGTTCTACGATTCAAAATAAAAACTCAATTAAATTTGATTCACATAAAAAAGAAAAAGACCAATTAATTCATTACATAAAAAAAAATTACTATACGTTGGCAGTGGATTCATTGACGAGTCAAAAAGAAAAATTTAAAAAACACTACAGATATTATCTTTTATCACATAAATATATGAATTATGGGAATAAGAAGGACTCATATATTTATGAATCAACATTACAAGTAAAAGGAAACCAAGAAATTCCATACAATTTCAATACACTGAAACCCGAATCATTTTATGTATTGGTAAGTATAGCTATTAGTAATTATCTAGAAAAAGAATATATTATTGCTACACATAAAAATCTGGATAGAAAATATTTTGATTGTAGAATTCTCCATATTTGTCTTAGAAAAAATATCGACATTGAGACCTGGACTAATACGCATATCAGCACCAAAATTGAGAAAAATACTAAGACTGAAAACAAAATTCTCAAAAAATGGAAAAAAAAAGATATTTTTTCTAAGACAATTCATCAAGGAATTAAACCATCCCATCAAAAAAGTTTTTTTTTTGATGGGATGGGAATGAATCAAGAAAAGGTTTATTGTACCATATCAAATCTAAAACCCCCGTTCTTCCCAGAATTTGTGCCACTTTTTGATGCATATAAGATTAAACCATGGATCATACCAATCAAATTACTTCTTTTTAATTTTTATTTCTATGACAATATTAGTCAAAATAAAATTAGTCAAAATAAAAGCATCAACATAAATCAAAATAAAAAAAAAAATATTCCGATATCATCTAATCAAAAAGAATATCTTAAATTAGAAAATTCCACCCAAGAAAAAAACGAACAACAGGGACAAGAAAATCTTGGATCAGATCTACGAAAACAAAAAAATGTTGAAGACAATTACACGGAATCAGACATTAAAAAAGGTAAAAAGAAAAAACAATCCAAGAAAAATAAGGAAGCAGGACTAGATTTATTCCTGAAAAAATATTTCCTTTTTCAATTAAGATGGGATAACTCCTTGAATCAAAGAATGATCAATAATATCAAGGTATATTGTCTCCTACTTAAACTGATAAATCCAAGGAAAATTGCTATATCCTCGATTAAAAGAGGAGAAATACATCTGGATATAATGCTAATTCAGAAAAATATAGTTCTTACAGAATTGAGAAAAAAGGGAATATTTATTATCGAACCGATTCGTTTATCTATAAAAAGGTATGGAAAATTTATTATATATCAAACCCTAGGTATTTCATTGATCGATAAAATGAAGCACCAAACTAACAGAAAATGGATAAAAAAAAGATATGTTGATAAGAATAATTTTGATAAATCCGTTGCAAGACACGGCAATATGCTTGTGGATGGAGACAAAAGTAATTATGATTTCTTTGTTGCTGAAAATATTCTATCTCCTAGACGTCGTAGAGAATTGAGAATTCTAATTTGTTTTAATTTTCGTAATTGGAATTTTGTGGATAGAAATCTAGTATTTTGCAATGAAAACAACATAAGAAACTCTGGAAAATTTTTGAATGAGGACAAGCATTTTAATACTAATACAGATACAAATAAATTCATTAAATGCAAATTGTTTCTTTGGCCCAATTACCGATTAGAAGATTTAGCTTGTATGAATCGCTATTGGTTTAATACCAATAATGGCAATCGTTTCAGTATGTCAAGGATATATATGTATCCACGATTCAGAATTTGTTAATAGTATATTTCCTATATATCTGTATCTGTGATATTTTTCGGTAGATAAAAGCCGAAAGATATACATATACGCTGTATTACATTCTGGTACATGACACGGATCTAATGGCGTATCAACTCAATTGGATCTAGGACGAAATCGGCAGAATCTTTTTAGGTACAAAGAAATTATTCTCTTCCATGAATGTAGAAAAGAAAGAGAAAAAATCAAAATTTTTGTGTGTACTAGATTAAAATAACTGGCATAAAGATTATTATTTTGATTTTTCCTGATCGATTCGGTAAAGTAAAATAAATCCATGGGAAAGAAAAAAAAGATAGAAAAATTTTTTATGATCAAAAATTCATTCATCTCAGTTATTTCACAAGAAGAAAAAGAAGAAAACAAGGGTTCTGTTGAATTTCAAGTATTAAGTTTCACCAGCAAGATGCGTAGACTTACTTCACATTTGGAATTGCACAAAAGAGACTTTTTATCCCAAAGAGGTCTACGAATAATTCTGGGAAAACGTCAACGGCTCCTGGCTTATTTGTCAAAGAAAAATAGAGTCCGTTATAAGAAATTAATGGATCAGTTGGATATTCGGGAGCCAAAAACTCGTTAATTTAATCGTTTGAATTTTTTTTTATTTTTAATAGTTATTTATTTTATTAGATTTTTCATTTTGATGAACCTCGTTTTGAGGAATTCGTGGAATAATGAATTAAGGAAGAAAAAATATGACTATACCGGCTACAAGAAAAGATCTCATGATAGTCAATATGGGTCCTCACCACCCATCAATGCATGGTGTTCTTCGACTGATCGTTACTCTCGATGGTGAAGATGTTATTGATTGTGAACCCATATTGGGATATTTACACAGAGGGATGGAAAAAATAGCGGAAAACCGAACAATTATACAATATCTTCCTTATGTAACACGTTGGGATTATTTAGCTACTATGTTCACAGAGGCAATAACGGTAAATGCACCAGAACAATTGGAAAATGTTCAAGTACCTCAGAGAGCCAGTTATATCAGAGTAATTATGCTGGAACTGAGCCGTATAGCTTCTCATTTGTTATGGCTTGGGCCTTTTATGGCAGATATCGGTGCGCAGACTCCTTTTTTCTATATTTTCAGAGAGAGAGAATTGTTATATGATTTATTCGAAGCCGCCACAGGTATGCGAATGATGCATAATTATTTCCGCATCGGAGGAGTAGCTGCTGATCTACCTCATGGCTGGATAGATAAATGTTTGGATTTCTGCGATTATTCTTTAACAGGAGTTGTTGAATATCAAAAACTTATTACACGGAATCCCATTTTTTTGGAACGAGTTGAAAGAGTGGGCATTATTGGTGGAGAGGAAGCAATAAATTGGGGTTTATCAGGACCAATGTTACGAGCTTCCGGAATCCAATGGGATCTTCGTAAGGTTGATCATTATGAGTGTTACAATGAATTCGATTGGGAAGTCCAATGGCAAAAAGAAGGAGATTCATTAGCTCGTTATTTAGTACGAATAGGTGAAATGGGGGAATCCATAAAAATTATTCAACAGGCTCTAGAAGGAATTCCTGGAGGTCCCTATGAGAATTTAGAAGTCCGACGCTTTGATAGAGCAAAAAATTCCGAATGGAATGATTTTGAATATAGATTTATTAGTAAAAAACCTTCACCCAATTTTGAATTGTCGAAACAAGAACTTTATGTCAGAGTAGAAGCCCCAAAAGGAGAATTAGGAATTTATTTGATAGGGGATAATAGCATTTTCCCCTGGAGATGGAAAATTCGTCCACCCGGTTTCATCAATTTGCAAATTCTTCCTCAGCTAGTTAAAAGAATGAAATTGGCTGATATCATGACGATACTAGGTAGTATAGATATCATTATGGGAGAAGTTGATCGTTGAAATGATAATTGATACGACAGAAGTACAAGCTATCAATTCTTTTTCTACATTGGAATCCATAAAAGAAATCTATGGACTCATATGGATGTTTGTATCCATTTTTACCCTTATATTTGGAATCATAATAGGGGTACTAGTAATTGTATGGTTAGAAAGAGAAATATCTGCAACGATACAACAACGTATTGGGCCTGAATATGCTGGTCCGTTGGGAATTCTTCAAGCTTTAGCAGATGGGACTAAATTACTTTTTAAGGAGGACATACTCCCATCTAGAGGAGATATTCGTTTGTTTAGTGTCGGACCGTCTATAGCGGTCATATCAATTCTACTAAGTTATTTAGTAATTCCTTTTGGGTACCGCCTTGTTTTAGGTGATCTCAGTATAGGTGTTTTTTTATGGATCACCATTTCAAGTATTGCCCCTATTGGGCTTCTTATGTCAGGATATGGATCGAATAATAAATATTCTTTTTCAGGTGGTCTACGAGCTGCTGCTCAATCTATTAGTTATGAAATACCATTAACTCTATGTGTGTTATCAATATCTCTACGTGTGATTCGTTGGAACATGAACTTTTACCTCTTTCCTAGAAATAAATAAAGAAAAGAGGTTGAATATATTGAATAGATATTTTTTTTTATTCATCAATGAGTTAAACCAGATAGTTATATGAGTGAAACAAAACAGCTTATAAATATAAATTTGCAGTAAGAAGAGAAAATCTCATTCCCTATGTACAAGAATGAAGTTAAAGTAAACATAAGCAGCGTAAACTGTTTACCCCAAGATTGAGATTCGTTGATTAGTCATCATATCTTGAAGCGGGTGCAAAAGATCAACTGTATGGAGTTTCCACTACTGCCTTGTATGTATTAACATACCGGGGATCAATCAAAAATCGGTGGACAGTTAGGAACACCAAGGTACACAAAGGATTAGTAATGGGGATAATGTAAGGTATCAAAAAAAGAGATATTTCTGCATAAAACGAATCATAATAAGGGCTTTAAGTTGGTAGAAATGATCAAGAAGTACCTCCCTACGATTCCGATCTCAAGTATGCTCCTATTCACTGATTAAAGAAATAACTATCAAGAACGAATTAATCCTTTATTTTTTTTTCTAAATACCTTCTTCTGAGACAGAAGAACAGGAACAAAAGAAATGGAATGCAATAATCGAATGAATGAATAAAAATTTTTATAAAAAAAAGATCTTTATTTATTCTTTCTTTCCTATATCCGTATTTATACATACGGAATTCTTATCATGATTCATGAACTAATGCCTATATTATATATATATAATTATATATATATATACTATATATTATATATATATATATATATATTGATAACGAATATTTTATTGAATATTATATATATATATATATATATTGATAACGAATATTTTATTGAAAGATTAAGTTATTACCGAACAAAGAAAAATTATCATTATAAGGATGAGATCAATTCGAAAGCACTTTTTTTTCTTATTCTAGCGGACAGAATTCCATTGGTCTAATTTGGGACTCTCCGATGTATCTTTTCTTTATTCGATCTATCCTACAAAGAGGGCGAAAATACCGAACCAGTCCTTACATTTATTTGTGGCCATAGAGGAGCCGTATGAAGCTGAAGTTTCATGTACGGTTTTGTAATAGCGATGGGAACAGTGATGTTATTATCGACTATGATTATCTAATAGTTCAAGTACAGTTGATATAGTTGAAGCGCAGTCAAAATATGGTTTTTGGGGGTGGAATCTGTGGCGTCAACCTATAGGGTTTATTGTTTTTCTAATTTCTTCTCTAGCCGAATGTGAGAGATTGCCATTTGATTTACCGGAAGCAGAGGAGGAATTAGTAGCAGGTTATCAAACCGAATATTCAGGTATCAAATTTGGTTTATTTTATATTGCTTCTTACCTAAATCTATTACTTTCTTCATTATTTGTAACAGTTCTTTACTTAGGTGGGTGGAATTTTTCTATTCCGTACATATCTATTCCTGAACTTTTCGGAATAAAAAAAATAGCCGGAGTTTTTGAAATGATAATTGGTATCTTTATTACATTAGCTAAAGCTTATTTGTTTCTGTTCATTCCTATCACAACAAGATGGACTTTGCCTAGGATAAGAATGGACCAACTATTAAATCTTGGATGGAAATTTCTTTTACCTATTTCTTTAGGTAATCTATTATTGACAACTTCTTCCCAACTTCTTTCACTATAAATAAGAAAATACGATAACGATATTCCAGATTCATAACCTCTTTCAAACAAGAGAAAGAAACATCAATTTATTCCTGGATATTTACAATATGTTCTCTATGGTGACTGGGTTCATGAATTATAGTCAACAAACAATACGAGCTGCAAGGTATATTGGTCAAAGTTTCGTAATTACCTTATCCCACACAAATCGTTTACCTATAACTATTCAATATCCTTATGAAAAATCGATCACATCAGAACGTTTCCGTGGTCGAATCCACTTTGAATTTGATAAATGTATTGCTTGTGAAGTATGTGTTCGTGTATGCCCGATAGATCTACCCGTTGTTGATTGGCGATTTGAAAGAGATATAAAAAAAAAACAATTGCTTAATTACAGTATTGATTTTGGGGTCTGTATATTTTGTGGTAATTGTGTTGAGTATTGTCCAACAAACTGTTTATCAATGACTGAAGAATATGAACTTTCTACTTCTGATCGTCACGAATTGAATTATAATCAAATTGCTTTGGGTCGGTTACCAATGTCAATAATTGGAGATTACACAATTCAAACAGTTATGAATTCGACTCAAATCAAAATAGACAAAGATAAACCCTTTGATTCAAGAACGATTACCAATTACTAAGATTTTGTTTTGATATAAAAGACCCAATCTTTTTTTATTTTGTTTGGTCAGTAACTACAAATAATAACTAATAATTATTGATTGTTGAGAATTATTCTTTGATTTAAACTGAGAATATATTTTCTTTTTCTTGATGATTTCGAAATATACAATCCCCATTACTCTTTTCTCGATAATTTTATCTATATCTACATTAATCCATATAAAAAAAAAGTTTTAATTCAATTAGGAATGTATCATATCATATACAAGAAAAAAGGGGTAACCCCTTTTCCTTTCCTGGACCATTCAGTAAGGTCATGAAATATTTCGACTTATTTATTAATTTCTCATTTTAATAATGGATTTACCTGGACCAATACATGATATTCTTGTAGTATTTTTTGGATCAGTTCTTGTATTAGGAGGTCTGGGAGTAGTATTACTTACCAATCCCATTTTTTCTGCCTTTTCGTTGGGATTGGTTCTTGTTTGTATATCCTTATTCTATATTCTATCGAATTCCTATTTTGTAGCTGCCGCACAGCTCCTTATTTATGTTGGAGCCATAAATGTCTTAATCATATTTGCTGTAATGTTCATGAATGGTTCAGAATATTTCAATGATTCCTATTTTTGGACCATTGGAGATGGGGTCACTTCACTGGTTTGTACAAGTATTCTTTTTTCACTAATTACTATTATCCCAGATACGTCATGGTACGGAATTTTTTGGACTACAAGATCAAGCCAGATTATAGAACAGGACCTAATAAGTAACATTCAACAAATTGGGATTCATTTATCAACAGATTTTTATCTTCCGTTTGAACTCATTTCCATAATTCTTTTAGTTTCCTTGATAGGTGCAATTACTATGGCTCGTCAATAATAAATACTTAGATTAGAATTAAATTCTAAGATTTATAAATTTCTAAATAAATAAATCTAAATAAAAAAAAAAAAAGAAATGGAAAGGTTTAAGGTTTTTATAAGGTTTTTAATTAAACCCATCTATTGCCAATACCTTCTTTTATTCTGTAATCGT